AATTATTAAATATTTTATATAAAAAACCAGAACCTTTTTGGATTTAAAGTAAAAGTTTATATCTTTCTTTAGATTTTTGTTGGCTGGAAGAATTAAATTTCATTAAATATTTTATATAAAAAACCAGAACCTTTTTGGATTTAAAGTAAAAGTTTATATCTTTCTTTAGATTTTTGTTGGCTGGAAGAATTTAATTTCATTAAATATTTTATATAAAAAACCAGAACCTTTTTGGATTTAAAGTAAAAGTTTATATCTTTCTTTAGATTTTTGTTGGCTGGAAGAATTAAATTTCATTAAATATTTTATATAAAAAACCAGAACCTTTTTGGATTTAAAGTAAAAGTTTATATCTTTCTTTAGATTTTTGTTGGCTGGAAGAATTAAATTTCATTAAATATTTTATATAAAAAACCAGAACCTTTTTGGATTTAAAGTAAAAGTTTATATCTTTCTTTAGATTTTTGTTGGCTGGAAGAATTAAATTTCATTAAATATTTTATATAAAAAACCAGAACCTTTTTGGATTTAAAGTAAAAGTTTATATCTTTCTTTAGATTTTTGTTGGCTGGAAGAATTTAATTTCATTAAATATTTTATATAAAAAACCAGAACCTTTTTGGATTTAAAGTAAAAGTTTATATCTTTCTTTAGATTTTTGTTGGCTGGAAGAATTTAATTTCATTAAATATTTTATATAAAAAACCAGAACCTTTTTGGATTTAAAGTAAAAGTTTATATCTTTCTTTAGATTTTTGTTGGCTGGAAGAATTAAATTTCATTATGAATTGTGTGTCGGGTTTGGTTGCATATTAGTGGGGTTGAGTAGTTAGAAGTGTTTTAATGAGTAAATTTTAATAGGGGATGTTTGTTTGGTAAGTTTTATTTGGGTTTTTTGATTTATTTAGTGGTGAAAATGTGGTCAAATTAATTTGATTATTGGGATTTTTCGTAGTTTTTGGTATATGAGTTTGTGGTTAGGTTCAATAATATGTCTAACAAGCATTAAGAGATGTATCCCATGGGGGAATATGTAGGACCAAGCATGGTGCTCCACCTGGACTAATGGCGTAGTTGACTGTGTGCATATATGGGGGTCAGATGAAAGGTACAGAGAAAAAAAGGAAACCAGTGGTTGAACTAGCATAGGTGATCAGATCATGAGGAGAAATGTACCACTATAAAGGGTGCGACCAAAGGCCTTGGAAAAAGCTAGTATAGAGGGATGGTTCCGGACCGTCGAGATGATCTTGAAGGTGTAACCAGCGGCCTTGGAAAAAGCCATTAGGGAGGTTAAAACAGGTTATGGACGTGAGAAGTCGAATGGTATGCCTGCTATGAAAGGATAGAGGATTTCACGTGAATAGCAAGATCCTGTAAGACAAGTTGGATGTGGATAGTCATGGTTATCAACAATACTATATCCGTGCTTCATTGAACGACTGAGAAATGTGGTATTAAAGTTCTGTACGAAGGCTTTTTTAGACTAAAATATTTAAAGGGAAATTCCTGTTTAATATTCATGGGGCAAATCACTAATGTATGATTATACATAGTATGCCTTGATAGACAAATCTATAAGAGTTACATATATGGAAAACCCGTACTAACTATGGGGGGGGGTAGGGGGGGGGTCGAGAGAGGACTTTTTTTTGTCCTTTATTCTTTGGAATATCCATATATGTGGGAAATGGGAATTTTAGTTTCAAAAAGTAGTTTAATTTAAAAATGCTGGTTTTGGGGACCGGAGATGAAGTTTCTTTCTTTTTGATGCCTTAAGGGGGTAGTTCCCATCTTTGGTTTACAAGAACAATGCTTTATGGATTAAGCTATTAGGGCATGTTTGATTTTTTATTATTTTGTTTTCAGTTCAGCCGAGGATTGGGTTTGAGGCAAAATATGTGAAGTAGGTGACGGAGGCTGCCTGGCTAATTGCGGTAAATGGAGGTTCTACGGGTTTTGTGGCTGCTCATGTGATGGTTGCGAATGTTGAAACTAATGTTCAAAATATTAGTTGTGATAATGGTCGGAAGGTTATGGGTCGTAGGTGGGCTGTGTGTGTGAATGGTAGGGTAAATAAGATTATGATCGCTATTACTAAGGCTAGTGCTCCTCCTAGTTTATTTGGGATTGATCGGAGAATGCCGTAGGCAAATAGGAAGTATCATTCTGGTTTGATGTGTTGTGGTGTGACTAGGGGGTTGGCTTTTGAGAAGTTGTCTGGGTCGTTGAAGATGTCTGGAAAGAATGAGACTACGATAAATAGGCTGGTAATTATAAGTGTTAGTAGGAGGAGGTCTTTATGTGTGTGGTATGGGTGGAATGGGATTTTGTCGATGTCTGGGTTTGTTCCTAGGGGGTTGCTAGATCCTTCTTCGTGGAGAAGGATAACATGAAGTGAGGATAAGGAGATGATTAAGAATGGGAGAATGAAGTGTAGGGCAAAGAATCGGGTTAATGTTGGGTCGTTGATGGCAAACCCTCCTCAAAGCCATGTTGTTAGTGACGTGCCTAGGTATGGTACTGCGGTGAGTAGGTTTGTGATGACTGTGGCGGCTCAGAATGATATTTGTCCTCATGGGAGGACATATCCGAAGAAGGCAGTGGCTATTAATGTAATGAGAAGTGTGATGCCTGATATTCAGGTTTCTTTGTTAAGGTAGGATCCATAGTATAGTCCACGTGCGATGTGAATGTAAATGCAGATAAAGAATAGGGATGCTCCGATTGCATGAATGTTTTGTATTATTCAGCCGTAGGGGACGTCTCGTGTGATATGCACAATTGATGAGAATGCTAGGTTGATGTTGGCTGTATAGTGGACGGCTAGAAAAAATCCGGTTAGCACTTGTATGGCAAGACAAGTTAGTAGTATTGAGCCGAAGTTCCATCATGTTGAGATGTTTGTTGCTACTGGTAGTAGACCGAAGATTATTAGAATGTAGTGGTGGGGCATGTTTTTGTAGTTGATTTACAACGGTGGTTTTTCAGGCCACAGGTCTCGGGAAGTCGAGCTAAAATTATGTTTTTTATAGATTACGTTTATTGTCTGGTTGTTACATCAATGGTTGTTGGAGCTGTAGTTTTGGGTACTACTCCGGTTTCTTATTATGGGGTGATTTCTTTGATGGGATTAGTGTTTTTTTGTTGTGTTTTGATAGTTGGCATGGGTCGAACGTTTGTTGCTTTGGTGGCTTATATTGTGTATTTAGGAGGGCTGGTGGTAGTGTTTAGTTATTGTATTAGTGTAGAAAAGGATTTGGAGGATGTGTTTAAGGTTTATACTTCTAAGGTTTTTGTATTTTTGTTTATCTGTATTGGAGTTGTTGCTTGTTTGTGAGTGATATTGGTTTTAGGGTTAGGGGATTGATTGATTGGGTGTGGTCAGGATTGTTTTGTGAATGTTGAGGTTAATGGGTTTGGGGTTTTATATTTTGGTGGTGGTGTTGGTTTAATTGTATGTTCTTGAGGTTTGCTTGTAGCGTTGTTTTCTATTTTAGTAATTCTTAGTTGACATCGTTGAGGTGGGGTGCGGCCATTTAGATGTTAGTGATGGTTAAGATAATGATAATTGTTATGGTGAATGTGGTTAAATAGTTTTTGATTATATTGTTTTGTTGGGTGGTGGTATGAATTATAGGGATTAGTGTGTTTGATAGTCCTTTTGGTCCATAATTTTCTAAGGTTCATAGGTCTACTAGTTCGGTGGAGGTTTGTTGGCTAAATTTTAATGTTTTTATTGGTAGTGCTCGGTGAAGGGTATTGAAGAATGCTAGTTGGTTAAAAAATAGGTTGTATGTTTTTGGTTTTTGTGGTGTTTGATGTGTTGTAGAATAGAGCAGGTCGATTGCTAGTATAATGCCTGCTATGGTAACTATTAGTGCGCTTAGTTTAATAGTTTTTGGTATGGTGATTGTTGTTGTTGTCTGTAGGGTTGATAGTTTTGTTATTGTACCGATAAAAATTGATCCCAGAGTTAGGCGAATAATTGGGTAGGTTGGGGCTTTTGTTTCTTGATGGGTTTTTTGTTTTGTTCGTGGAAAATTTGTTAGTGTGAGATGAATGATTCGTATGCTGTATATGGCGGATAGTGTTGTTGCGATTAATGTTATTGTCAGGGCTCAGGAGTTGGTATAGGAGCTAGTGATTGTTTCAATGATGGTATCTTTGGAGTAAAAGCCGGATAAGAATGGTATTCCTATTAGGGTGAGGCTGGCGATTGTAATAGTGGATGATGTTATGGGTATGGTTTTGTTTAGGCCGCCTATTTTTCGGATGTCTTGTTCGTTTTCTAGGTTGTGGATAAATGATCCTGAGCATAGGAATAATAAAGCTTTGAAAAATGAGTGGGTAGCTATGTGTAGGAAGGCTAATATTGGTTGGTTGAGCCCAATTATCGTTATTATTAATCCTAGCTGGCTTGTTGTTGATAGTGCAATGATTTTTTTGATATCGTGTTGGGTGATTGCGGAGGCTGCTGCGAAAACAGTTGTTGTTGCGCCTAGGATAAGGCATGCTGTTATTATGAGGTTGCTTTTTTGTATTATTGGGTGGAGGCGGATAAGTAGGAATACTCCTGCTACTACTATTGTGCTTGAGTGGAGTAGAGCTGATACTGGTGTTGGGCCCTCTATTGCTGCTGGGAGTCATGGGTGTAATCCGAATTGGGCGGATTTTCCTGTGGCTGCGGCGATTAGACCAATTAGTGGTAGGGCATTAATTACTTCATTCTGTGAAAATAGTTCTTGTATGTTTATGGATGATGATGATATTAGTCAGGCTGTAGTCAGAATAAGGCCGATGTCTCCGATTCGATTATAGACAATGGCTTGTAGAGCCGCTGTGTTTGCGTCTGATCGGGCATATCATCATCCGATGAGTAAGAATGATATAATCCCGACTCCTTCTCATCCAACAAACAGTTGAAGTATGTTGTTGGCTGTAATAATGATAAGTATCGCAATGAGGAAGGTTAATAGGTGTTTGATGAACTTGTGGATGTGTGGGTCTGTTGATATATATCAGATGGAAAATTCTACAATGGATCATGTAATAAAAAGGGCGATTGGAACAAAAGTTAATGAGAGTGTGTCTAGAATGAGGCTGATATTGATGTTTGTTGTTGCTATGAGGATAATTGGGGATGAAGATATTGTAATTTCTATGTTATAGTTTAGTATTAGGCTTAGGGGGATTAAGCTGATAATGAATGAGATTATTAGGGTGTTTTTTGCATTGTTAATATTGGGGTTTTGGTGGGTTATGAGTTTTGCAATGGAAGTAGTGAGATAGATGAAAATTGTTATTGTTAGTGTTGTGATAATAGTGTCCATGTTCTACTACTTGGATTTGCACCAAGGGTATTGGTGCCTAAGACCAGTGGAATACTACTATCCTTTAGTAGAAGAGAAGTCTGATATATTATTATCAGGTTAAAGAGTTAGCAGGTCTTAATAACTTCTCGGTGTGCGAGAGATAACCTCTATTTTCAGGGTCACAGCTTGATATTTTTTTTAAATTACACACACCCTGATGATTAGTTCTGGTTTTATTGAGATTAGGATTAGTGGGGCGATATGAAGGATTAGTAAAAGGTGTTCTCGTGTGTGAGTAGGTTGGGTTGGAAGGTTTATAAGTGGTTTGCCTGACTGGGTTGATAAGAATATGTGTAGTGAGTATGTCGCAGTGATTAATATGGATAGTCCAAGTAGAATGATTGTTGTTGGAGATCAATTAAATAATGAAGATAAAATTAGTAATTCCCCTGTAAAATTAATGCTAGGTGGGATGGCAATATTTATTAGGTTCGCTAGGAGTCACCAGGCGGTTATTATTGGGAGGATGTTGTGAAAGCCTCGGGTAAGTATTAGAATACGTGTATGTGTGCGTTCATAGTTGATGTTAGCGAGGCAGAATAATATTGATGAGGTAAATCCGTGGGCGATTATTAAGGCCATGGCGCCTGCTAGGCTTCATGGGGTTTGAATTATGAGGGCTGCGATTACTAATCCTATGTGGCTGATTGATGAATATGCGATTAGTGATTTTAGATCTGTTTGTTGGAGGCAGGTTAGATTGGCTAGAATTGCCCCTCATAGGGAGATAATGAGAAATGGTATAAATATATCTGTTTTGGTTGTTGGCATAATCTGTATTATTCGGATGATGCCGTAACCTCCTAGTTTTAGGAGGATCGCTGCTAGTACTATTGAGCCGGCAATTGGTGCTTCTACGTGGGCTTTTGGTAGTCATAGATGAAGGCCGTATAATGGTATTTTTGCCATGAATGCTGCTAGGCAAGCGAGTCATAGGAGCAGGTCTGTTCATGGGTTCGTTGTGTTAGTTGTTATGAAAAATGGGGTTGGAGTGTTGGATGAGTTGTTTAGAAATAGGATGGCTATAAGTAGTGGTATTGATGTTGCCAGGGTATATATTATAAAGTAAGTGCCAGCGGTTAATCGTTCGGCCTGTTGTCCTCATCGTGTGATTACAATTAGGGTTGGGATAAGGGTTGCTTCAAATATAATGTATATTAGAGTTAGATTTGAGGCTGTAAATGTTAGGCAGATTAGGGTTTGCAGTAGTGCGATTGTTGCTAAGAATGTCCGTTGTCGTTGTGTCGGTTCTGAGGTTATTGCATGTTGGCTGGCGATCATTATTAGTGGTAGAAGTCAGAATGATAGTGTTAGTAATGGGGCTGAGATTGAGTCTAGGTTGATGTAAGTGTTTGATAATGGTTTGATGTATGGTGTTTGTTTTAGTAGGCTGAGGCTCAGTATAGCTAAGATAAATGAACAGGATGTTATTGTTTGGTGTATAATTTTTGGGTTTAGGAGTAGGGCTATTGGGATTAGGGCTGTGGTTGCGAGAATTATTTTTAGCATTATAGTAAATTGAGGTTTTTAAGGAAATCACTTCCATGTGTTCGAGTTGTTGCTACTACTAGGCTTAGTCCTACGGAGGCCCCGCATACTGAGATTGTTAGGAGGATAATGGGTATTGGGGTATGCGATACAGCTAGGGTGGTTATGGTGTAGATGATTAGTATTATAAATAGGGTTAGTATTATTGCTTCAATGCATATTAAGGCTAGTATAAGATGTTTATGTTGTGTTGATAGGCCCAGTATAATAATGAAGAAGACTGTTGATAGAGCAATTTTAGTAAGTTCCATTGCAAGGGCTTAAAATAATATAAGGGTCTTCTGGGTCGAAATCAGATGTCTGATGTAGACTACCCTTGTATTCTGTTCATTCTAGGCCGCCTTGATACCATTCGTATAGTAGGCCTAGTGTAAGAAGTGTAATTAGTGCTATAGTTAGGATTATAGTAATTGTTGGTGGGTTCGTGTTTATGCTTCATGGGACTGGAAGGAGGAGGACAATTTCTAAATCAAATAAGATGAATAGGATTGCGACTAGGAAGAATTGGATGGAGATTGGGGATCGTGCGTCTCCGAGCGGGTCAAATCCGCATTCGTATGGTGATAGTTTGTCGATATCTGGTTTGGTTACTATAAATAGATTGATAACATATAGAATGATGGTTACAGTTAGTGAAATAATTAGTAATAGAGTTATGGTAATTATTTCTTCCCTGGCGGGGCTTAATGCTTGGAAGGCATTTGTACTAGTATACTAAAGAAATATGAGCCTCATCAGTAGACTGATACGAATAGGAAGAGTCATACTACATCAACAAAATGTCAGTATCAGATTGCTGCTTCATATCCGAAGTGATGGGATGTTGTGAAGTGGAAATTGATTAGGCGGAATAAGCAGACGATTAGGAAGGTTGTACCGATTATAACATGCAGTCCGTGAAATCCTGTAGCTACGAAGAATACGGAGCCATATACGCTATCTGAGATGGCAAATGGGGTTTCTATATACTCTGATAATTGGAGGGCTGTGAAGTAGATTCCAAGGGCTACAGTGATTATTAGGGCGTATGTGGCTTCTTTTTTGTTTCCTTTCATTATTGTGTGGTGAGATCATGTGATGGTGGCGCCTGAGGACAGTAGGACGGCTGTGTTTAGTAGAGGAACTTCTATTGGATTTAGTGGGGTGATGCCGGCTGGGGGTCACTCTGCTCCTAGTTCTGGGGTTGGGACTAGGCTAACATGGTACAGTGTTCAGAAGAATCCTAGGAAGAAGAAGACTTCTGATACGATAAATAGTATTATTCCGTAGCGTATGTTTTTTTGTACCCCTTTTGTGTGATGGCCTTGGTAGGTGCTTTCTCGAATAACGTCGCGTCATCATTGAATAGTGGTTAGGATGAGTGTTAGTAGGCCGAGTTTTAGTACTAGTGTGGTGTTTGTGTGAAATCATAGTGCTAGGCCGGATGCTAGGAGCAGCGAGCCCATGGCCCCTGTTAGGGGCCATGGGCTTGGATCGACTATGTGGTATTGGTGAAGTTGGTGGGTCATTAAGTGTTTTCTTGAAGGTAGAGAGTGACTAGGAGAACAAAGACGTAGGCTTGAATGCAAGCTACTGCTATTTCTAATAAAGTTAGTAGGAATAGGAGTGTGGTTATCGTAATGCATAGGGTATTATAAACATTGAAGAAATTAAGAGTTGCTGAGCTGATTATAGTTATAAGTAGATGTCCAGCTGTAATGTTGGCTGTGAGTCGCACTCCTAGTGCGATTGGTCGTATAAATAGGCTAATGGTTTCGATTATAATTATAAATGGGATTAGTGGGGTTGGTGAGCCTTCTGGTAACATGTGAGCTAGTGTTGAAGATGTCTTTGTAGTTATGCCAGTTACTACTGTGGCTATTCATATTGGAATAGCCATAGCTATATTTATTGAGAGCTGAGAGGTTGTAGTGAATGTGTATGGTAGTAGTCCCAGTAGGTTAGATAACAGGATAAATACCAGCAGGCTTACTAGGAATCGTGATCATTTTTGTCCGATAGGTGAGAGCTGATGAATTATATTTAGTAATACGGTTTTGAAAAATCAGTTTAGTATGGTGGATATTCGGTTTCCTAAGATTGAGTTGTTTGGGCGAATAAATATAATTGGTACTAGTATTGCTACTAGGCTTACTGGTATAAGTAGAATTTCTGGGCTTGCAAATTGATCAAATATGTTTATATTCATGGTAAGATTCAGGCTAGTTCTGCTTCAAGATCTTCTATCGAAATATCTTGTTCTGGTCCACTGCTGAGTAAAGTTGTTTGAATTTTTCATATTAGTGAAATTAGGATAAACCAGGTTCAGATGTAGTTTGTAAAAATATACACAATGTCTAATTGTGGCATGTCACTAAGGAAAAGTTTGTTTTCATCTTTAGCTTAAAAGGCTAATGCTGTATAAGCTTCTTAATGTTATTCTTCTGTAGACAATCACTGCTCAAAGTTTTTTAATGGTACTGCTTCTACTACAATAGGTATAAAACTGTGGTTTGCGCCGCAGATTTCCGAGCATTGTCCATAGAAGACTCCTGTTCGAGAGGTAGCTAGTGGGAGTTGGTTTAGTCGGCCTGGTACGGCATCTACTTTAATGCCTAGTGATGGGATGGCTCATGAGTGTAGTACATCTTCGGCTGTTACTACAACTCGAGTTTGTAAGTTGGCTGGTATAACCATGCGATGGTCTACTTCAAGAAGTCGTGGGGCTCCGTTTGGCAGATCTTGTGTTTGGATTATATAAGAGTCGAATGAAACGTTTGTTCCGTCTGTATATTCGTAATTTCAGTATCATTGATGGCCTATTGCCTTGACTGTTACATAAGGGTCAAATACTTCTTCTATTAGGTAGAGGGATCGGACTGATGGAAGAGCTGTTAGGATAAGAATTATGATAGGGGCGGCTGTTCAGGCTGCTTCTAATTGTTCAACTTCTTCTGTTGGATCGTTGTGAGTAACGTTGGCAGTGATGGCGGTTATGGCGAACAATAAGATAACTAGTGATATGAGGAAGGTAAGCAGGAGGACGTGGTCGTGTAAGAATACGACTTCTTCTATTGTAGGTCCTGTGGCTTCTTGTAGGGATAGTTGAGTTGCATATGGCACTGAGAGCCACAGGGTGCTGTTATTTGGCTATGACAAACCCATGTAATGATGTATTTACTAGGTTCTCGAGAGAAAAGCATTAGTTATGCGGTTGACTTGAAATCAACAGATGGCAGTTAAAGTCTGTCTTTTCTCGGGTCAGGGCCATTCTATGTAAGTAATATATTCACGAATGGGGGCATATGTATTATTTAGTATAAATGTTGGTTCTGTGTGGGTGTGGTATGGTGGGGGTGTCCCGTAAAATCATTCTACATGGGTTTTTTTTCCTAGTGGGATTGGAAGATTTCGTTTACATGTTATTGCTTCTCATACAATAAATAGGGATATGAATACCGCTACTAATGAGATTGTAGATCCAATAGATGATACGGTGTTTCATAGGGTAAAGGCATCTGGAAAGTCTGAGTATCGTCGTGGTATACCTGAAAGTCCTAGAAAATGTTGTGGGAAAAATGTTATGTTTACTCCCACAAATATAACTCAGAATTGGGTTTTTGTTAGGGTTTGGTTTAATGAGTATCCGGTGAATAATGGAAATCAGTGTGTAAGTCCGCCTATAATAGCAAATACTGCTCCTATGGATAGAACATAGTGGAAATGTGCTACTACATAATAGGTGTCGTGTAGGACAATATCTAGTGATGAGTTGGCTAGAATAATGCCGGTTATTCCACCAACAGTAAATAGGAAGATAAACCCTAAGGCTCAGAAGATTGGGGTTTGTCATTTGATTTGTCCCCCGGTTAGTGTGGCCAGTCAGCCGAATACTTTAATTCCTGTTGGAACTGCAATGATTATTGTGGCTGCTGTGAAGTAGGCTCGGCTGTCAATATCTAAGCCGACTGTAAATATGTGATGTGCTCAGACTACGAAGCCTAGGATAGCAATTGATATTATAGCTCAGATTATGCTAGTGTACCCAAATGTATTTTTTTTCCCCGTGTAATAAGTGATGATGCTTGAAATAATGCCAAATCCTGGCAGGATTAGGATGTAGACTTCTGGGTGTCCAAAAAATCAGAATAAGTGTTGGAACAGGACTGGGTCTCCACCACCACACGGGTCGAAGAAAGATGTGTTAATGTTTCGATCTGTTAGGAGTATTGTAATGGCTGCTGCTAGAACTGGAAGAGCTAATAGGAGTATGATTGCTGTGATTAGTACGGATCAAACAAATAGGGGAATATTAAATATTGGGATTGATGGGGGTTTTATGTTGATGCATGTTGTAATAAAGTTAATTGCTCCCAGGATTGATGATGCCCCGGCTAGGTGAAGTGAAAAGATTGCCAGGTCGACTGAGGGTCCGGAGTGGACTATGTTTCCTGATAGAGGAGGATAGACGGTTCAACCGGTTCCAGCTCCAGCTTCCACATAAGAGGAAGATAATAGGAGTAGGAGGGCGGGTGGTAGGAGTCAGAAGCTTATGTTGTTTATTCGTGGAAATGCTATATCTGGGGCTCCGATTATAAGAGGGATTAGTCAGTTTCCAAAGCCCCCGATTATAATTGGTATTACTATGAAGAAGATTATAATAAAAGCATGGGCTGTAACGAGGACGTTAAAGATTTGATCGCTGCCGAATAGTGAGCCTGGTTGTGTTAGTTCTATTCGTATCAGGATGCTTAGGCAGGCGCCAACTAATCCTGATCATGCGCCGAATAAGAGGTATAGGGTGCCGATATCTTTGTGGTTTGTTGAGAAAAGTCAACGGGTAATGAACACAGGTAGTATGGCTGATATAGCGGTAAACTGTAAATTTATTCACAAGGCGTGGCCCTTTGCTACCAAGCCCCGAGGTGTTTTCACATCGGACTGCAAATCCGAAGACGGCTTCGCTGCCCGGGGCTTCTCCGTTTTTTTTACGTTAAAACGGAGAAGTAGGCTGAAGTCCGATGGTTTGGACGGCTAGTTGTTAACTAGTTTTATTGTGAGATCGAGGCTCATCAGTCTAGTAGAGCTTTAGTTTAATTAAAATGTCTGTGTTGCAAGCAGAAGATGTGGATGTCTGCAAGTTCTCAGAAACTAAAGTGCGGTCTTTTTTGGTGGCTTTGAAGGTCACTAGTTTGGGTATAACTTAAGTTTCTTTATAGTTTTGGTGTAATTGGTAGTATTAGGATAGCTAGGATTATTAAGGTTGATGAGGTTAGTGGTTGTGTTTTGTAGTTTATTCGTCATTTTATTGTAGTTGTGTTGATGTGTGGTGTTAATGTCATGGATGAGATATAGGTTAGTCGTAGGTAGATGTACAGGCTTAGTAGGGATATTACGGCTATTAGGGCTGCTTCTGTTATTAGGTTAAATATTACTATTTTGTTGAGGATTAGTCATTTTGGTATAAATCCTGTTAGGGGTGGGAGTCCCCCTAGTGATAGGATTGTTATTGTTAGGATTGATGTTAGTTGTGGCGAGATTGTTCATATTATTCCTAGATCTTTAATTGTTGAGGTTGAAGTGAAATGTAGTATTATAAAGATAGGTGTGGTTGTTATAATGTAAATGCTAAGTGTTAGTGCGGAAATGTTTGGTGCTAGGGCTATTGTCGATAGAATTCATCCGGTGTGGGCAATTGATGAGAAGGCTATAAGTTTGCGTATTTGAGTTTGATTGAGGCCTCCTAGGCCTCCTATTGTGATTGATAGGATTGCTATTGTTAGTAGGATGGTTTGGTTGATTTTATTTGATAGTGTGAGTAGAATCGCTATTGGTGCTAGTTTTTGTCATGTTAAGATTGTGAGGCTGGTTATGGTAGTTGCCCCTTGGGAGACTTCTGGTAGTCAAAAGTGAAATGGAGCTGCGCCGATTTTTATTATTAAGGCTATAGTTATGAGGGTAATTGCTGTATAATCTGTTAGTAATGTGATTTCTCAATGGGAGGTGGTAAGGGCGTTTATTGTGGCTGCGAATAGTATAGTTATTGAGGCTAGGGTTTGGGTTAAGAAGTATTTTGTTGCTGCTTCGGTGGCCCGGGGGTGATTGGGTTTTGAGATTATAGGGATTATTGAGAGGGTATTAATTTCTAGGCAGGTTCATGCCATGATTCAGTGTGTTGATGAGGTTACTATGATGGTGCTGATGGTAATGCTTGTTGGGATTGTTAGTCATGATATTAAGTTAATTAGTGAAGGCCGATATGGCATTTTCGGGGTATGGGCCCGATAGCTTGTTTAGCTGACTTTACTTTAGTAGAAGGTAGTATATGTGGAAGTACTGAAAGTTTTGGGCTTTCAAGTCTGAGTTCGAGTCTCAGTTTTCTAGTATTAAGGAGATGATTTGAACATCTGTGTCAAGGTTTTAAGCCTATTGCATGGCCTGGCTTTGCTACCTTAATTTTATATAAAAAACCAGAACCTTTTTGGATTTAAAGTAAAAGTTTATATCTTTCTTTAGATTTTTGTTGGCTGGAAGAATTAAATTTCATTAAATATTTTATATAAAAAACCAGAACCTTTTTGGATTTAAAGTAAAAGTTTATATCTTTCTTTAGATTTTTGTTGGCTGGAAGAATTAAATTTCATTAAATATTTTATATAAAAAACCAGAACCTTTTTGGATTTAAAGTAAAAGTTTATATCTTTCTTTAGATTTTTGTTGGCTGGAAGAATTAAATTTCATTAAATATTTTATATAAAAAACCAGAACCTTTTTGGATTTAAAGTAAAAGTTTATATCTTTCTTTAGATTTTTGTTGGCTGGAAGAATTAAATTTCATTAAATATTTTATATAAAAAACCAGAACCTTTTTGGATTTAAAGTAAAAGTTTATATCTTTCTTTAGATTTTTGTTGGCTGGAAGAATTAAATTTCATTAAATATTTTATATAAAAAACCAGAACCTTTTTGGATTTAAAGTAAAAGTTTATATCTTTCTTTAGATTTTTGTTGGCTGGAAGAATTAAATTTCATTAAATATTTTATATAAAAAACCAGAACCTTTTTGGATTTAAAGTAAAAGTTTATATCTTTCTTTAGATTTTTGTTGGCTGGAAGAATTAAATTTCATTAAATATTTTATATAAAAAACCAGAACCTTTTTGGATTTAAAGTAAAAGTTTATATCTTTCTTTAGATTTTTGTTGGCTGGAAGAATTTAATTTCATTAAATATTTTATATAAAAAACCAGAACCTTTTTGGATTTAAAGTAAAAGTTTATATCTTTCTTTAGATTTTTGTTGGCTGGAAGAATTTAATTTCATTAAATATTTTATATAAAAAACCAGAACCTTTTTGGATTTAAAGTAAAAGTTTATATCTTTCTTTAGATTTTTGTTGGCTGGAAGAATTAAATTTCATTATGAATTGTGTGTCGGGTTTGGTTGCATATTAGTGGGGTTGAGTAGTTAGAAGTGTTTTAATGAGTAAATTTTAATAGGGGATGTTTGTTTGGTAAGTTTTATTTGGGTTTTTTGATTTATTTAGTGGTGAAAATGTGGTCAAATTAATTTGATTATTGGGATTTTTCGTAGTTTTTGGTATATGAGTTTGTGGTTAGGTTCAATAATATGTCTAACAAGCATTAAGAGATGTATCCCATGGGGGAATATGTAGGACCAAGCATGGTGCTCCACCTGGACTAATGGCGTAGTTGACTGTGTGCATATATGGGGGTCAGATGAAAGGTACAGAGAAAAAAAGGAAACCAGTGGTTGAACTAGCATAGGTGATCAGATCATGAGGAGAAATGTACCACTATAAAGGGTGCGACCAAAGGCCTTGGAAAAAGCTAGTATAGAGGGATGGTTCCGGACCGTCGAGATGATCTTGAAGGTGTAACCAGCGGCCTTGGAAAAAGCCATTAGGGAGGTTAAAACAGGTTATGGACGTGAGAAGTCGAATGGTATGCCTGCTATGAAAGGATAGAGGATTTCACGTGAATAGCAAGATCCTGTAAGACAAGTTGGATGTGGATAGTCATGGTTATCAACAATACTATATCCGTGCTTCATTGAACGACTGAGAAATGTGGTATTAAAGTTCTGTACGAAGGCTTTTTTAGACTAAAATATTTAAAGGGAAATTCCTGTTTAATATTCATGGGGCAAATCACTAATGTATGATTATACATAGTATGCCTTGATAGACAAATCTATAAGAGTTACATATATGGAAAACCCGTACTAACTATGGGGGGGGGTAGGGGGGGGGTCGAGAGAGGACTTTTTTTTGTCCTTTATTCTTCGGAATATCCATATATGTGGGAAATGGGAATTTTAGTTCCGTGTCTACTCTATCAAGGTAGTCCCTGTCTCGGGCACATTTCCATTGAGGGGGGGTTCCGTATAATGTTGTAGTTGTTGAAATGTTTAGTATGCATATGGCGAGGGTGAGTGGAAGATATTGTTTTCATAGTAGGTGCATGAGTTGGTCATACCGGAATCGTGGGTATGAGGCTCGCACTCATAGGAATAGGGCTGTTAATAGTATTGTTTTGGTTATTAAGTTGATTGTGAATAAGGATGGAGGGTTTTGTAGTCCTGGGCCAAAGAATATTATGGCTGAAAGGGTGTTTATTATTAGAATGTTAGTGTATTCTGCTAGAAATAGTAAGGCGAATGGGCCAGCGGAGAATTCTACGTTGAAGCCTGAGACTAGCTCGGATTCTCCTTCTGTTAAGTCGAAGGGGGAGCGGTTAGTTTCTGCTAGGGTTGAAGTGAATCATATTATGGCTAGTGGTCATGATGGGAGTAGTAATCATATAGGTTCTGGTGTTATTATGAATGATTGTAGGGAATAACCACCCGTAATAGTGGCTATAGATATGATAATTAAGCCTAGCGTAACTTCGTAGGAGATGATTTGTGCTACGGCTCGTATAGCTCCTATTAGTGGATATTTTGAGTTGGATGATCATCCTGATCATAGGACGGCGTATGTGAATATACCTGATATTGCTATAATAAATAGTAGGCCTAGGTTTATGTTGGCTAGTGGGAATGGTATGGGTATTGGTGCTCATGTTGTTAGTGCTAGGGTTAGTGCTATGATTGGGGATAGGGTGAATAGGATTGGGGAAGAAAGTGTTGGTTTTGTTGGTTCTTTTAGGATTAGTTTTACTCCGTCTGCAATTGGTTGTAATAGGCCGAAAGGGCCAACCAAGTTTGGGCCTTTTCGTAATTGTATATATCCTAATATTTTTCGTTCTAATAGGGTTAAAAAGGCTACGGCAATGAGGATCGAGATAATGTAAAGTAGAGGGTTAATGATGTATAGTAGGATGCTTGGTATATATTAAGGTATTATGTCTGTGGTGTCCTTAATTAGCCTTTTCTGGGCTTTGTAGTTTAGTTATACGTGAATATTGAGTTTATTTATTTTTTGGTATTTTAAGCGTGCTTGTGGTATTGGCTTAGCTTTATCGGTCCTTTCGTACTAGATGGAGCAGTAATATAGATAGAAACTGACCTGGATTGCTCCGGTCTGAACTCAGATCGCGTAGGACTGTTAATCGTTGAACAAACGAACCTTTAATAGCGGCTGCACCATTAGGGTGTCCTGATCCAACATCGAGGTCGTAAACCTTCTTTTTGATATGGGCTCTTGAAGAAGATAGCGCTGTTATCCCTGGAGTAACTTGGTTCATTAATCAGTAAGACTGGGTCTTATAATGGCTTGTCGGCCTTAAATATGAGGTAAGGCTCATGGTGTTTGGAAGTTTTGTTTCGTTCCAAAGTCGCCCCAACTGAAAGTACCTGTTAATTGGTTTAATACAGGTTAGTTTAAGCTTCACAGGGTCTTCTGGTCTTATATGGGTATTCTAGCTTTTGGACTAGGAGATCAGTTTTATTGATTTATTACAAGAGACAGTTCAACTCTCATGTAGCCTTTCATACTGGTCTACAATTAATAGACAAATGATTACGCTACCTTTGCACGGTTAGGGTACCGCGGCCGTTAAAGAGATCTCACTGGGCAGGCGTTGCCTTTAATATTGGTATTTGCTAAAGGTTATGTTTTTGGTAAACAGTTGGAGTTGTTGGTTGCCGAGTTCCTTTTGTAATGTTTTATCTTTCCTTTAGGCACTCCTGTGTCGGGGTCACAGTTTGTTGGAAAAGTTGTGTATTGTGTACTTTATTTCCTTTTGTGGTCTGTTAACTACTAGTAGGTTTTCTATTTCTAGTTGGCAGTCGTGCGTGGAGAATATTTCTTATTATTAGTTTTAGCATAAGTTGATCTATACAGATAGATTTACCTTTAGTTCGTTTGGAGTTGTTTATTTGGTTTGGTATTTTTGTATGTAATTCTTGAACGATATTTTTTTAGGTGGCTGCTTTAGGGCCTACTGGTTAATGATGGTTGGTTTTCTCTCAAGGTTTGGTTGTATCCAGTTTCAATAGAGCTGTACCCCTATTGAATTTCTTTAGGAAACTATATGGTGTAGTTTTGTCCTAAAGTAGAACTTATATTCATTTTTAGGTAGCCAGCTATCTCCAGGTTCGATAGGCGTTTCACTTCTACTTCAAAGTCTTTCCACTCTTTTGCTACAGAGAAGGATTGGCTCTTAGGGCTGCTTTGAAGTAGCTCATCTGGTTTCGGGTGTTAGAGGCTAAAGATAAAAGGTGCGCTTTGTCTCTTAAATTTCTTGCTAAACCATGATGCAAAAGGTACAAGGTTTTATCTTTGCTGTTTTGTGCTTGTGGTGGTTGTGTTCCCTTGCGGTACTGTGGTTAAGGTGCTGGTTTGATGTTCGATCGCATCTACTGATCATGTCAAATGGTTTGTTTTGTATGATTGGTGGTTTGTATATTGGTCAGACTTTTCTTTTGGCTCAAAAAGATTAGTGTTTAATGTCGTTCGAGTGTAAGTCGAATGCTTTGGTGTAAGCTACTTTTTGTTTCTAAGCGCACTTTCCAGTACGCTTACCATGTTACGACTTGCCCTGTTTTATTAGGTGTGTTGTGTATTTATGTATTGTTGATAGGGTTTTGACAGGGATGACGGGCGGTGTGTACGCACTTCATTGCAATGGTTTCAGCTGAGTGTTGTGTTCTCATCTTACTGCTAAATCCACCTTCTAAGGTAAGTTTCATGACTTTATTCGTATAGTCTATGTTAGAAAATGTAGCCCATCTTGGTCCACTTCATTAGTTACACCTCGACCTGTCGTGTTAGTGTATGACTGTTTAGCTCATTTTGTCTCTTTCACAAGGTGGGCTGGCGACGGCGGTATATAGACTGGGGGCTAGAAGTGGTCGGGTTAATCGTGGATTATCGGTTAGTAGACAGGCTCCTCTAGGTTGAGTGTGAAGTACCGTCAAGTCCTTTAAGTTTTAAGTTTTCACTCGTAGTGGTTTGGCGAGTAACTGATGTTTTTGTTACCATGTAATGGCTAGGCATAGTAGGGTATCTAATCCTAGTTTGTGTCCTAGCTTTCACGAGTTGAAATGGTTTTAATATTTTAAGGGTTAGGTGTTTAATTTGACTTGTGGCGTTTTACAGCTTAGTCTGGTTTCATCCTTAAAGTCTTATACTTGTTCTAGTCGTGCTTTACGCCGTGGACATTATCTTGGGCCTATCGTGTAACCGCGGTCGCTGGCACGAGATTAACCGGCCCTGTGTGAACCTTTGCTGGGTCAAGTTTTCACTTATGGCCCAATGTTAGCTACTGCTGTATGCCCGTGGGGGTGTGGCAAATGCTTGACGTCATGGGTAGTTGATTTAGACCTGATGTCCGCTCCTATTCGTGGGTTAGAATAAGTGGGCTGTTTCACCGTTATGTTGAGGCTTGCATGTATAGGCAAGGTCACAGGTAATGTTAGGTTTAGGACCAAGACTTTATGTTATATGGGTGATTCACCGTTTCAGCATTTTCAGTGCTGTGCTTTAGTAATGTAAGCTACAATAAC